AGATTCGAATTATTTAGTATTTAAGAAAATGGAATATTAATAAGATTTTGTATTTGAATAGAATTCAAATACAAAATCTTATTAATAGAAAGCCCTTTTTTCTTTGAATATTATCCTTGTCTTTGTTTATGTTTTGGATTGGAACAAATTACTAGAAGTCGACCTCGCCTACGGATCAATCGACATTTTTCACAAATTTTACGAACAGAGGCCGCCACTTTCATATTTTTAACTCCTTAGAAATTCAATTGAATTCCGAATTTATATATTGGAAGAAAATAGGGTTTCCTTACATTTTGAACTTAAAATTGTTACTCCTAAAAAATATGTTCAAGTTCAAAAATTAATCGGATTGAGTCAGCTATACTTCCATTTTTTCCTTTACCGGTCGTATCCAGTAAGTCTTTTTGGAAATATAGCCTAGAATCTTATTTGAATTCTATTTCTCTAAAGCACCCTGCAACATACCCTCGTTGTTGATGAATTTAATCTTCATCCCAGAATAATGCTACAAGATATGTTTTCCCTACTTCCTTATCTGTTTCCGCTAGTTCCTTATCTATTTCCGCTAGTTCCTTATTCACCCTAATAATAATGTCTTTGTCAAGTTTTCCCCCGAATTCAGATATCCATTTTTGATTCAATTGAGAAATCTCAAAAAGTAATATTTTGATATATATTATTATCATATATCTTATTAGTATCATATATCTCCGGATTGTTTAGTAGTTCTAATTTCTAAGAGGTGGAATAGAATAACACGATGATCATACGTTTATGGTAATCATCATACGTTGTTGATGAATTTAATCTTTAATAAAACAATATATTGTTTTATCTATTTCGCTCACCATCATCATAATGTCTTCGCTAAGTTGTAGCGCTAATTCAGATATCCAGTTTTCATATAATTCAGATATGGGCAAAACTATGATGATTACCATATATAACAGAAAATTTCCCCCCCTATTTTTTCTAATCGAGCCTCTCGATCTGTCATTATACCCCTAGAAGTAGAAAGAATTACAATCCCCATCCCTCCTAAAACTTTCGGAATTTTTGGATAGTTAGAATAGATTCGTAGACCAGGTGTACTAATCCTTTTTAAATTTAAAAAACTTTTATATGATCCTTTCCTATTTCTTCTATACCGTAGAGTTAAAACTAAAAAGTATTTGTTGCTTTCTCGATGTTTTCTGACGTTTTCAACAAAACCCTCTCGTAAAAGAATTTTTACAATGTTTTCGGTGATATTCGTAAGTGGTATTTGAACAGTTCTTTTTCTATTCATGTCAGCATTGCGTATCAAGGTTAGTATATCAGCGATAGTATCTTTACCCACGATAGATTTTTACTCCTTCCTTTCCATATAATCAACGTGCTCCCGTTTTTTGATTTTTTATTTTTTGATTCAATAAAATATCTAATATTGAATATGAGAATAGAATAATACTTTCTATATGTATAGAAAATTTGATTGTCATTACGACAATCTCAATATAGAATATTCTAAAACGAAAAAAAAAGATAGAAAGAAAATGAACGAATGACCTATTCGAAACTATATAAATAATCTTATATTGAATTCGAATTCAATTTTTTTTTTTTATACAAATAGAATTCGAATTTTTATTTTGAATATATTGAATATAGAATATATATTTCATTCGTATTCTAATCTATTTCCTTCCTATTCATTCAAGTTATAGATAATATATCTATATCATGATCTCTGATTATAATACCTCGGGTGCTAATGAAACTATTTTCGTGAAATTTAACTGTCTCAATTCTCGGGCTATTGCGGAAAAAATTCGAGTTCCTTTTGGATTTCCTTCTTTATCAATGAGAACCGCTGCATTATCATCATACTTTATTATTATACCATTACGACGTTTTAGTTCTTTACAAGTACGTACAATTACAGCTCTGATGACTTGAGATCTTTCTAAAGATGAATTTGGCACTGCTTTTTTGATTACAGCAACAACAATGTCACCAATATAAGCATACCGTCGATTACTAGCTCCTATGATTCGAATACACATCAATTCGCGCGCTCCACTATTATCGGCTACATTTAAATAGGTTTGAGGTTGAATCATATCCTTTTTTCTTATCTTTGAGTCAAAAAGTTGAAGTAAAAAAAATATTATGTGTTCAAAAAAAAAAAAGAAACGGAGAATTTCCTTTTTTCATACTAAAGACCTCTTTCGTTCTAATGATTATTTGGAAAGAATGAATTGAGTTCGTATAGGCATTTTGGATGCCGCTATTGAAATTGCCTTTCTAGCGATATTTTCTGGGACCCCTCCCATTTCATAAAGTATTTTGCCGGGTTTAACGACAGCTACCCAATATTCGGGCGATCCTTTTCCCGAACCCATACGCGTTTCGGTAGGTCTTACTGTAACAGGTTTGTCTGGAAATATGCGTACCCATATTTGTCCACCCCGGCGAACATTTCGTGACATTGCCCGTCGACCCGCTTCTAGTTGTCTAGATGTGATCCAAGCGGGCTCAAGTGCCTGAAGAGCATATTTTCCGAAGCAAATTTTATTACCGCGAGAGGCTTTTCCTTTCATTCTTCCTCTATGATGTTTGCGGAATCTCGTTCTTTTTGGGTTATAGTTGATGGTTATTTCTCAATTCCATCTCTATTACAGAACCGTACATGAGATTTTCACCTCATACGGCTCCTCGCAAATAAATCAATTGAAAAATATTGAACCGATAAAAAAATAATAATAATTAAAATAATATACAATAAGATACATATGTTTAATAAAATAGAAGAAATAGAATATAATCGCGGGATTTTTTGACATAGAATCTATGGATCTATTAGAAATTTTTGAATCTTGCTTTGATATATAACGAAATATGTATTCTTATAGACCATTTTTGCTATCTGTATCTAAACTAGCTAATATTTTTGGATATAAGGTTCTAACAAATCCGTATTTGTCTTTTTTTTTTTTATTATTATCATATCATATTGGATTGGCAAAAATTTCTAAATTCCGAAAAATCCACATTTTCGCGGGCGAATATTGACTCTCTGATTATAAATTGAAGATGTAATGTTGAGTTAGTCCACAACTCCTCCAAAAACAATGAATTCTTAGTTCCTTCCGCCATCCCATCTAATGAATCAGTAAGTAAGATTTCTAATTTTCATAGAATCTTTTGTATTCACAGGTTCCGTCGTTCCCATCGCTTTTCTATTTATGGTTAGGTCTAAATTCTACAATGGAGCCTCTTTAATATTAATAAGATAATTTTTTATTTTTTGAAATTTTCTTATTTGATTCTTTTTTGTTGAATCAACCTTCTCAGTTTTCTTGATTCGTGGCTCTTGATTCGTTTATTCTAGGAATATATTCAACCATATATGGATGAATTTTGAATATTGATGCTTTATTACACTACCTTTTTATGAGATGACCCATAGACCTTTACATAGTAGAATTCTATATCATTGATATCCTTTTTCTATCTTTCTTTCACCCCTTCATTTATCTGTATATTCTTATTGCTTTACAACTAATAATGTGATTTTTTTATTTCAGTTGCTATAATTATATGACCACATCCTTATTTTGATTTTAGATTTTAGGCGGTTCTTTATCTCCAGATAATGGGAAGCGATGAGTAGGTTTTTTAGAATAATTAATTCTACGAATTTTTGTAGAAATTTAACCACTAAAAAAAAAAAACCAACGAGTCACACACTAAGCATAGCAACTCCTTCATTCTAAAATGATTAATTAATTTTTTTTTTTTATTCAATCTTCTAAATTTTCTTCTTTGAGAATAAGAATGTAGAATGTAGTAAGAATTCGTCATTTTTTGTTTTATCAAAAGATGGAACGTTATAAGGAAAAGTTGATTAGTCGTTGTTTAGAAATATCCAAATTTTGATTCCAAATACCCCCCAAATAGTTACAACTGGATAGGAACAATAATCAATTTTAGCTCGAATGGTTTGTAGAGGAACCCTACCTTCTCTGATCCATTCGACACGTGCAATTTCTTTTCCGTCGATACGTCCCGCAATTTGTATTTGAACTCCTTTTGTATCTGCCTGTTCAACTAATTCAATACCTTTTTGCATTGCTTTACGAAACGAAATTCTATTCAGTAATAGTTTGGCTATAAATTGTGCAAGAATATGAGGATCTCTATAAATATTTGCAATTTTTGTAATTCCAAGCTTGATTTTTCGGTTCACACAATTTACTTTTTTTTGTACATGAGTCTTTAATTCTTCGATTCTTTGAGCCTTCACCTCTTCTTTTAATAAGTTTGGAAGTCCCATATAGATTATCACTTTAATCCGATCGATTCTTTTTTGAATCTTTATTCGTCCAATTCCATAGCCAGAGATATCGACATCGAATTCCAAGGATCCATTTATCGTGTTTAGTATATAATGCACGATACAATATCGGATCATTTTATCTTCTTTTATATTCTTGGAATAAATTATTGGTTGTGCAAACCAAATAGAATCATGACTTTGAGTTGCACCAAGTCTGAAACCAAGCGGATGTATTTTTTGTCCCATAACCCCTCACCACTCTATATCAAATGATACGTCTTATTTGTCTACTTTTTTATCTATCTCTTTTTTTTATTTATTAATCTATATCTTTATATATCTTTTTTCTTTTTCTGCTGCAGAATAAAGCAATTCTAAAAAAATAGAATAAGATGCCCAACTCCATAAAACATAAGTTCGATCTTTCAATTTTTGAATATTATTAATATTAATTACCATTCACGCTTTGTTTGTGTTGTGACTCGACACAAATTGATAAATTTCTTAATTAATCATCATTAGTGATGAATACTAATTGTAGCGTCAAATGAATGTTAAGGAAATATAGGTCAACACTCATGTTGTTGATTGAGAACCACCAAATCAGCCACTCAATGAATGGTAACGGTAGGTAAATATAAATCTTAAGCACGATATGTATTATCATTTTTGATAATCCGAGTGAAAAATGATGAATATGAATTTTGTAACTTCAAATGAGGTAGGTTAATAGAAATCTTAACGACGAGATTTATTATCATTTTTCGCAAATCCTCCGAAGTTTAGAGTAGGTGAAAATTCTCCCAATTTATGGCCTACCATACGATCTGTTATATAAACAGGTAAATGCTCTTTTCCATTATGGATAGCAATGGTATGCCCAATCATTATAGGTATAATGGTAGATTTTCTGGACCAAGTTTTTATTATTGCCTTTTCTCCTTTTGTGTTAAGCTTCTTTATTTTTCTTAATAAATGATTCGCTACAAAAGGGTTTTTTTTTCGTGAACGTGTCATAGTTGTTAATTATTCCTCTTATAATTTGTAAAAAAGTGAATTTTTTCTCTTATATTTTATATTTCAAATTTTTTAAAATAAAATATAGAATCTCTAAAAAAAGAAAATCATATAATGTCATAGTAAATTGCTCTTTTCTTTTGTAAAGACGAAGAAACAAATTCTATTTTCTCTACGCTCCACTGACTATTTACTACGGCGACGAAGAATCAAATTATCACTATATTTATTCCTTTTTCTAGTTCTTCTTCCAAGTGCAGGATAACCCCAAGGAGTTGAGGGTTTTTTTCTACCAATTGGCGCCCTCCCTTCACCACCCCCATGTGGATGGTCTACAGGGTTCATAACTACCCCTCTTACTACAGGACGCTTGCCTCGCCAACGTTTAGCTCCGGCTCTGCCCAAACTTTTCTGGTTTACCCCAACATTCCCTACTTGTCCGACTGTTGCTGAGCAGTTTTTTGATATCAAACGGACCTCTCCAGAAGGTAATTTTAATGTTGCTGATTTACCCTCTTTTGCAATCAGTTTCGCTACAGCACCCGCTGCTCTAGCTAATTGTCCACCCTTTCCAAGTGTTATTTCTATGTTATGTATGGCCGTGCCTAACGGCATATCGGTTGAAGTAGATTCTTCTTTTTGATCAATCAAAACCCCTTCCCAAACTGTACAAGCTTCTTCCAAAGCATACGGCTTTCTGGATGTAGATTATAATATCTATACAGATGCATCTTATATATCGTTTATTTCGTAGATTATATATGACATAACGAAGTACCATACCACATGAGTGGATATATAATCTACGAATCAAAATCTTCCGAATGAATGACTCATGTTATGATCTTCTACATCCTAGGTCTTTCTGTTCCGTTCCTTCATCTGGCTTATGTTCTTCATGTAGCATTCAGACCGAATGACTCTATGAAATTACGTTGCTACTTACACCTAGTACGGGTAACGTAGGAGACATTTCTATTTTTTCCCGGAGGAATCCTTAGAATTACCACTGCTTCGCTTTCAATTTGCCTTTGACCATCAAATGAAATGTGAATAATCCTTGTCTTCCCGTTATTTGAAACGAGGAGCGCTTCGTGTTCTGTCGGTGCTTGAAACAATTTTGTCTTCTCCATATTACTATATCTCTAGGGTCAATAATTGTATATTGGGAACTACTGAACTCAATCACTTGCTGCCGTTATTCTTCAGTTTTCTGTTGAAGTCTATCTACTCCAATTGGATCAGTGATCGATTTCTAGGTTTCGCCATAAACCTAATTGGTTACTTCCAATTACGTAAATCAATAGTTCAAACCGCACTCAAAGGTAGGGCATTTCCCATTTTTATAGGAACTTCTGTACCATAAACAATGGTATCTCCAATTATAGCCCCTTTGGGGTGTAAAATATATCTTTTCTCACCATCCCCATAGTGTATGAGACAAATGTGTGCATTTCGATTAGGGTCATATTCTATGGTTATGATTCTACCATATATGTCTTTTTCATTGCGTCTAAAATTAATTTTACGGTATAGACGCTTATGACCTCCCCCTCTATGCCCTGCGGTAATGATTCCTCTGGCATTACGCCCTTTACCACAATGATGCTGTCCAGAAATCAAACGATTTCGTGAATTGGATTTCACTTGACTGTTTACGGCTCCATTGCGTGTGCTCGGGCTAGAAGTTTTGGATAAATGTATCGCCATGTTATTAAGTGTATTTTTATTAAAGTTCTTTTCTTTCTAAGAGGTGGAATAGAATAACACGGTTGAAGCGTAATGATCATACGTTGTTGATGAATTTAATCTTCATCCCAAAATAATACTACAAGATATGTTTGCCCTACTTCCTTATTCACCCTAATAATAATGTCTTTGTCAAGTTTTTCCGAGAATTCAGATATCCATTTTTGATTCAATTCAGAAATATCCAAAAGTAATATTCTCATATATCTCCGGATTGTTGATTAGTTCTAATTTCTATAGAATAACACGGTTGAAGCGTAATGATCATACGTTTGTAATGCATTGTATGTCCTATAATAGGTCGCATTCTTCTTCTTCTACCCTTTCTTGGGAGTCGATGACTATTCATAGCTATTACCCTGACACCAAAGAAGAGTTCCATCCAATGTTTGATTTCTGTCCTAGTTGATCCTGATTCGACATCAAAAGTATATTGATTTTTTCCCCATAACCGAATACTTTTTTCTGTAAATACTGCATATTTGATTCCATTCATAAATCTATTTTATTCTTTCTTCCCTATGAGTTCTAGTCTCAATAAGAATACTAGCTTTTTTACTGTTCATATATTATAATATAAGTTGAATATACCGCACCAATTTGTTATGTATGGGTGATGAGATTCCATTGATAGAGATCCAACCGCTCTTGTTTCTCGGACACATGGTCAGAACTTCGTCTCCATAATACTACTAAATTTAGAAATGATGAATTATTGAAGTTTATATCATTAACTATTCTATTTTTATATCATTAACGATGATTTTTGTGAATAAATGAATCAAAAAGATAAAAAAAATATTTTTCCGTTAGATTTTATATTCACTTCAAAAATTGAAATTATAATTGAATATGTTTGTTGTTTGTGAGAACCCCTTGAATCATTACATTACTTGATTGAAAGGGTTCTCGACGATTTATGGAAAGTATATATGCTTTCCATATTTTGCTTTCTCAGGTTCTTTTAGTCAATTAGATGTAAATGAACCATAACTATGTAGTCCTATTCCTAATAGATTGATCCCAAAATAACATATCCAAATTATAAGAAATCCTATCGAGGCCACTATTGAAGAATTTATACCTTCTAATTTTTTCTTTTTTCTAGTATGTAAATAAATTGCGAATATGGTCCAAGTAATGAAGGCCCAAGTTTCCTTTGGATCCCAATTCCAATAGGAACCCCATGCCTCGTTAGCCCATACTGCTCCTGAAAGAATACCTACCGTTAAAAAGAGAAAACCCAGACTAATAATACGATAACCCCAACGATCCAATTGTTGAATAAATTGACACCTGTAATAATTTCTAGAACTAGAAGATGAAAAAGAAATTCTTCGTAAAACATTGTTTCTTTCATTCCTATTCATGTATTTGATTTCAACAAAATCAACTTTTTTTTTAAAAGAATCCAAATTCTTGCTAAAAGAAAGAATTTGGATGACTTCTTGAAACGTAATGACTAAAATAGCCACTGATAATAATGATCCACATAAAAGAGCTGCATAGCCCAGTATCATCATACTTACGTGCATCATTAGCCAATGGGATTGTAGAGCGGGTACTAATATTACGGATTGATGCATTTTGGTTAAAAGACCCGAAGTCGCAAAGCCTTGGGTAAAAATAACACTTGGTGCAATTATTGTACTTAAAAGGTTTTTATCCTTTTTAAAAAAAGGAACCATATGAAAAATGGAAAAACCCCATGAAAGAAAGATTAGGGATTCATATAAATCACTAAATGGTAAATGTCCCGAAAAAAACCAACGAGTAATTAACAATCCCGTTACACAGAAAAAAGTTATTATCATGGCTTTTTTGGACAAATCATATAATCCTACAATTTCATTGACTAATAAGGTTATCAAATGAATTGAAATAACAATTGATATCAGGGAAAACGATATATGAGTTAATATATGCTCTAAAGTTGAAAATATCATATATATAATGAAAATAAAAATATCTATAATGAAAATAAAAAAGGTATGAATACTCGGAATAGAAATAGGGAATTGAATTCATTATAGGACTTATGATTCTTTTAATTTAAAATAAAATATAGTATGCCATGCCGCTACTCGGACTCGAACCGAGATGCTCTAGCACTGCTTCCTAAGAGCAGCGTGTCTACCAATTTCACCATAGCGGCGGCTTACTCGAAATCATAATAACCAATTCTTTATTCAATCGTCGAGATTGAATAAAGTAAAGTCCTATATTTATTGAGTACATTTCTTTACTAAACATTTATTATATAAATTCATAATAAAAAAAAAGTAATTTCATTTTTTCTAAATATTGAAAAGATATGAATATAGAAATATATTATATATGGAATCATTTTATATTTAAGTAAAACAACGTTTTGATTTCTATATTTATTTCTATTATTATTATTATTTTCAATTTTGACTTTTTCAAATTAAAAAAAAAGCACTGTTGAAACTAGAACTATCTCGTTCTGACTTCAATCCAGTAATGAAAAAGAAATTTTTTTTTGTAGTTGCTTATGACTCATTCAAAAAAATTAGATTATAGATATATTTAGAATATATTATATATTATTCTATAATATATAATATATTCTAAATAAAATAGATGTTTACTATTCTATATATAGTATTAGTAAATACTATTAGTATAAAATGACTATTAAAGAATACTCTTTGAATCGAGCTAATTCATAGTATTCTAGTCCAACATTTTTTTTCTTACAAAAAAAACCTTTTGAGTTAACTTAAAAAAAACCTTTTGAGTTACCTGAACCAAAACCTTTTGAGTTAAAACCTTTTGAGTTACCTGAACCAAAACCTTTTGAGTTAAAACCTTTTGAGTTACCTGTGAAAATGGATTCAGCTAATGAAAAGGCTTTCAATCCTGCCGTATATCCTTTTTTTTTCCAAAAATTCTTACGAATTTTTTTTTTTGATATAGAAGTGCGTTTTTTTGGAACTGGCATACAATTAGTATAGTTTTTTCGTTGCTATAGTTTGATGTGAAAGACATTTGTTCTGTAAATGAAAACGAATTATTCCCTATGTCTTATCTATCTGAATTAACTCTTTCTTTTTTTTTCGATCCAAAGGTAAAGTAAAAACATTGAATATTCTAAACCTTTTCCAAATTTTTCATAGATAATAGATATATATGGATCTCTTTTTATTGTAATGTAAAATAATCAATTAGTTCAAAAAGGAACTAATGTTTCTGAATAAAAAAAATATTATTTTATATTATTTTTATAATTTCTATCAAAATAAACAAATGTTGTTAGTTAATGAATATATTACTTTTAATAATATTTTGTTTCACTAGGAATTTTCTTATTGGCCGGTTTTCACTTTGTACTTTCCAATATTGGGACCATTGTGCAAAGATTCAGAACAATTAAGAATATCCAATTCTATTTCTATATCCACTTTTTTATTAACCGAACCCCTTTACAAAAGAGATAAAACAAACGAATAAGAAACAAAATTCATCAAGAATCTAAATATTTTTTATTCTTTATTTATTTTTTTTGTATGGAATATACACATCCATCTTCATGGATCATACCTTTCATCCCTCTTCCAGTTCCTATTTTAATAGGGGTAGGACTTCTACTTTTTCCCACCGCAACAAAAAATATTCGCCGTATGTGGGCTTTTCCTAGTATTTTATTGTTAACCGTAGTTATGATTTTTTCGATCGATTTATCTATTCATCAAATCGAGAATAGTTCTACCTATCAATATGTATGGTCTTGGACTATAAATAATGATCTTTCTTTAGAGTTTGGCTACTTGATCGATTCACTTACTTCTATTATGTCAATATTAATCACTACTGTTGGTATTCTGGTTCTCATTTATAGTGATAGTTATATGGCTCATGATCAAGGCTATTTGAGATTTTTTACTTATATGAGTTTTTTTAATACTTCAATGTTAGGATTAGTTACTAGTTCAAATTTGATACAAGTTTATATTTTTTGGGAATTGGTTGGAATGTGTTCTTATCTATTAATAGGTTTTTGGTTCACACGTCCTATTGCGGCAAATGCTTGTCAAAAAGCGTTTGTCACGAATCGTGTAGGGGACTTTGGTTTATTATTAGGAATTTTAGGTTTTTATTGGATAACCGGTAGTTTGGAATTTAGAGATTTATTTGAAATATTCAATAACTTAATTTATAAGAATGAGGTGAATATTATTTTTGTTACTTTGTGTGCCCTCTTGTTATTTTGCGGATCAGTTGCAAAATCTGCCCAATTCCCTCTTCATGTATGGTTACCAGATGCTATGGAAGGTCCTACTCCTATTTCTGCTCTTATACATGCTGCGACTATGGTAGCAGCGGGAATTTTTCTTGTAGCTCGACTTCTTCCTCTTTTCATAGTTATACCCTCCATAATGACTGGAATAGCTTTGATAGGTATAATAACAGTAGTATTAGGAGCTACTTTAGCTATTGCTCAAAAAGATATTAAGAAAAATTTAGCCTATTCTACAATGTCTCAATTGGGTTATATGATGTTAGCTTTAGGTATGGGCTCTTATCGCGCCGCTTTATTTCATTTGATTACTCATGCTTATTCAAAAGCATTGTTGTTTTTAGGATCTGGATCTATTATTCATTCAATGGAAGCTATTGTTGGATATTCTCCAGATCAAAGTCAAAATATGGTTCTTATGGGCGGTTTAACAAAACATGCGCCAATTACAAAAACGGCTTTTTTAATAGGTACACTTTCTCTTTGTGGTATCCCACCTTTTGCTTGTTTTTGGTCCAAGGATGAGATTCTTAATGATAGTTGGTTGTATTCACCAATTTTCGCAATAATAGCTTGTTCCACCGCAGGATTAACAGCATTTTATATGTTTCGAATTTATTTACTTGTTTTTGAAGGATATTTAAACGTTCATTTTCAAAATTTCAATGGAAAGAAAAATAGTTCATTCTATTCAATATCTTTATGGGGCAAAGAAGAAAAAAAAATATTAAAAAAGAAAATTCATTTATTAGCTTTATTAACAATGAATAATAATGAAAGGACTTCTTTTTTTCGGGAGAGGACATATTCACATCGAAGAAATCGAAATGTCAAAAGCATAAGACGTCTTTTTCTTGATAGTACCCATTTTGGTACTAAAAACATTCCTTTTTTTTATCCTCATGAATCAGACAATACTATGATATTTTCTATGCTTATATTAGTACTATTTACTTTCTTCGTTGGGTCCATTGGAATTTCTTTCAGCCAAGAAGGAATAGATTTGGATATATTATCTAAATTGTTAATTCCGTCTATAGATCTTTTACATCAAAATTCAAAGAATTCTGTGGATTGGTATGAATTTTTTAGAAATTCAACTTTTTCGGTGAGTATAGCTTTTTTCGGAATAGTTATAGCGTATTTTTTCTATAAACCTATTTTTTCTTCTTTACAAAATTTGAACTTATTTAATTTTTTTCAAAAAAGTGTTCCTAAAAAAATGATTCCTGATAAAATAATCAATATTATATATGATTGGTCATATAATCGTGGTTCTATAGATGCTTTTTTTGAAATATCTTTAATTGCGAGTGTAAGAAAGTTAGCTAAATTCAATTCTTTTTTTGATAGACAGGTAATTGATGGAATTCCAAATGGAGTTGGTATTTCCAGTTTTTTTATAGGAGAGGCTATCAAATATGTGGGAGTGGGGCGAATTTCTTCGTATATTTTCTTTTTTGTATTTATCTTTTTAGTAATTTGTTATTATATATTTCTTTCTATATTTATATAATAAAATTATAGAACATAATAAAATCGACTGTACTATAGTATTCAACCAAAATTGGGGTTATCCGCTAAGAATTATGGTAGAGTTGTTTATGAATGTCTCATCTCAAAAGCGTCGGGTAAATCACGAAAGCTGCCGTAGCAGCTGCAACAGGAGTATAAATTATTTTCTCTTTTTTGTTTGAATTTGAAGAGATTCATGGGCG